ATTTATTTTCTACAAATAAAAAAATTTTGAGGATTTAGTTACGATTAAAAATCTACTTTTCTATCTTTATCCATGGATCTTTTACACATACTCATTCAATTGGAAGTATTGATCCAATTCCAAAATTTTGTTTCGTAATTTCATAATCCAAATTTTCCATTTTTAAGTGACCTTTGGATACAAATCACGAGAATCCATATTTTTCCTCGAATATGTCATTGAAAGGTAAAGGATTCAATCCTTTTTAAGAAATAAAGTTTTTGATCGGAATATGAATCAAACCGAAAGATCCCTTAACTATTAAGGGGCTTAATAGAACGAATCACACTTTTACCACTAAACTATACCCGCCGCTATAACTATAATAGAATTATTATATACAAATGAACTTTTTGTCGAACAGAGGAATTAGGCGTAATAAAGATAGGATCATAATCATGAAAATGAGAGTGTCGACGTTTTTCGCGGGGGATTTCAATTTAATGAGATTCCGGAAAGGAGGGCTCTTTTAAATAACTAAAAGAAATAACAAGTTCTATTTTTTCTTTTGCTGGGGGGATTTTGATAGATATGGCTCACTAAAACCACTGAAATCATAACAGAAAAATGCATTCATTATTATTTAAGAACCCACAGTTTCATTTTATATTCCCGTAAGGTCGTCAAGTAACTCAAAAGGGAAGAAGGAATAATAAGAAAGGATACTTTGATTTTATATATATTATATAAATAATATAATAATATATATAATAAGTAAGAATGGAATAATAAGTAAGAATGGAAATAACCCCTCATCTTTTTATTGCTGCTTTAATAGCAAGCATTTTTGTGTTCAAAGCAGCTAAATTCTTTTAGCTAGGATTTGTTGGAACAAAAAAAGGCCCGGCTAGGTATTGACCAGGCCAGGCCGTGGGAATAAAGGGAACAAAATCAAAAGGGTCTTCTTTATTTTTCTTTATATTTGTCTATTGGATCTTTCGAGCCCTTACTTAGATCTAAATGAAATTGCTGGTCAAAGTTGTACATATCTATATCATAAAGAAAGAGAAAGCAAGACTTTTTTCTTACTTCATGTGTAATGTAACATAGTCATTATTCTCTTGTTCAATTGGGGGAGATGGCTGAGTGGACTAAAGCGGCGGATTGCTAATCCGTTGTACGAGCTATTCGTACCGAGGGTTCGAATCCCTCTCTTTCCGTTTCCCATGGATGATTGATTTATCTTTCAAATTGTGCAAATCCCTTTTTGCCTAGTTCAGCGTGTGGAATAGATAACAAAATCCTAAGAAATAAAATCAAGCAAGGAAAATGAAAAACCCTTTTTATTCTTCACGTCCAGGATTACGTCCTGGATCATTAGATAGAAATCCAAAGATGAACAGAGAAACAAAGAATATCACTACTGTGTAAACGAAAAGTTTGAGAGTAAGCATGACACAATCTCCAAGATCATTTTTTTTGAAAAAAAAAACGAGAAAAGAGAATAGATCCTCCAGTTTTATACTATAATATCAGTTTTTAGAATATATATTCTAAATATTAGAATATTCTAAATATTCTATTTTGACACCAAGAAATGAAGTGATTTCTAGAAATAGAAAAGGATTTTCTGAAATTCAAAGTCATTTGTAATAAGAGTCCTTCATTAACAAAAATGGATTTCATACCCCCAATTAGATATTATATTGTGGGGGACCCTAACCCTATTTAGGGTCTTTCGTTGGAAAAAAGGTCAGAATGGCGAAATGGGTCGAGCCGAGTTTTGATTTCTCGAGGTTATCCCCGACTTTCCATGTTTGAATCGAAGGTTCATACTGTAAGACTTAGTTGATCTTCTGAATTGTTAGAATTTTTTTCTCGAACAAATCATGAATCTTCTAGGATAGTATTAAAGATTTTATCGAAAACTTACAGCAGCTTGCCAAACAAAGGCTAAGAGAAAAAAGAACAAAGGTATGACTGGCATAACATCTATGATGGGATTCAAAAAAGCATAGGCCTCAGGCAATTTGGCGAAGAAAAGACTAGTCGAATAAAGGACAGAATTAAGACAGATACAGATCAAACTAAAGATATTAAGCATAACAGACATTTTGTTCTTGGAGATAATTGCATTTTGGTTGAGTTATTGATATAAATAAGGAAAAATGAAGTAAGGTAGACAAAAAGCCCTTCTTTTTCTTTGAACCCACCCAATCAAAAATCCTCCAATTCTCAAAAGAGAATAGAAGAAATCATACTTTCATACAATATCTTAATTGAATTATATGTAATGATCAATAAATTCAGTTGAATTCTATATCTACACGTGTCAAAATCCTAACAAGAATCTAATCTATTCTAGAAAAAGATTTTCTATAGATATTTGGACTGGAATTGACGAACACGCAATACCAATATTAGTCTTTATTAGTGTCGAATAGAAATCTAAATGGGGCGTCGCCAAGTGGTAAGGCAACGGGTTTTGGTCCCGCTATTCGGAGGTTCGAATCCTTTCGTCCCAGAGTGTATCCATTCTATCAGAATTCAGAATAAAGATTCCTTTTTGAAACAACCTTCTGTTTAAAGGTAGAATCTTAGTCATAGAATTTGATTTTTCTTTCTTTTTTGATTTTGAATGATTCAGAGAAGAATCATATCTTTTTTTTCACAACAAACTGAATGGAATTGGCTGCAAATGACATCCAGATGGAACTGAATATATTTGTGATCCAGGTAAGATGGTAACATAGATCACAAAAGTTTGCATTCAAAAAGGGTAGGGTGGGCTTTTCATCATATGCCCATTCCCTTCATATTGAAGGAAGTTAGTTACTTAGAAAAACCTTAGGTCCCATCTCTATTTGAATTTTCAATGATTTATTTTGAATCAAAATGCGAAGGGGCCTATTTTCCCTATCTCTTTTTCCCTGTCCCTTAAACTTAAATGGGGTATCCCAATTAGTAATCTTAACGTTAAAAAGAGATCTTTTTTAGATTGATGAATCATCATTCTCATTGAATTCGGGGAGTAGATGGCCGTTAATCAGCAACCGAAGATATTTATGAATTTCAATCTCTGTGTCTGTTCGAATCACATTAACAAAGAATCAAGTTACATATGTAACCGATGTATTTTCTTTGAACTTTGTAAGTATTTGGTGTTTGGCTTTAATGAATAATTGTAAATCAATGTTAACAATTGAGACGGGGGGTGACTCATACATTTTATTCACTTGAATGGCAAAATTTCAGAAAGATTACTTAACCTCAGGTTAAACAAAATATGAAAATACATAGAAATGAGGAAATGCTTAGCTTATATGTATGTATTGTTTGATTTCGTTGTATTTCAGTGACAGCAGTCTTTCGATTTTTGTGAAAAAGAATTGGAATTGCTTCAATGTGAAAATGGAAATATTTAACATAGAATATCCATAACAGTTGTTCAGTTTATCTGATAAATATGAAAACCCTCTAGTCGTCCATCTGATTGATAAAATCAGAATCCAAAGGACCTAACTCTTCCCTTACATCAGTCTTTTTTAGCCATCTCACAAAAAAAAAAAGAAATTGGATTTATTGTTCGATTTAGTTATCTGCTTTTAAATTATTGATGAATCAGTTCGAAAAGAAAGAGAGATTTCTCTTTGTTTGATGATCAAACGTAGTCTTTACTGTCAAACTTTATTCAAATAATGATGTCGAAATAGGAAACTTTTTCAATTATAAACATTTTGAATGATTCCTTAAGAGTTGAATCTTTGATATTTGAAGAAGTTGGAGTTAGGTCAATGTCAATCTAAATCTAGCCCTAGCCTATCGAGTCACTTCAGGATGGAGATTCAAAAAGACTACATTTATTCGTATTATTTATATTAGTTAGTTATGCTAGTTCTATATTTCTCTTAGATATTTCTGTTAGTTTGTTTTTTTTTTTTAGAAAAAATGTTGCATTGATAAAAGAGGGGTCTTGCTAAGATTTTTCAGAACAATCTTTACCATCTATGTATAGAAGAAAAAAGGATAGATTACTATGTCTATGTACCGACTGAACTGAACCAATGACTATTCATGATTTCATAATTGAATCAATTTCATACGGGTTCCAAATTAGAGGAATGTTATGGTAAAACTTCGTTTGAAACGATGTGGTAGAAAGCAACGTGCGACTTGAAGGACGCGATCCGATGTGGATTCTTAGTCTTACATCCACCATTTTATATCGGAATGAAGGTGCTCTCGGCTCGACATCATTTGTTCCACTATAACCCCTCTTTTTTGTTGGGTTGTATTGTAAATAAACATAGTACATGATGGAGCTCGAGTAGAAAGTATTAATTCATTTCTCGGGGGCAAGGATCTAGGGTTAATGCCAATCAATAAATTGAAACTACTTCGTAAGTAGATCGTCGATATAGAAATCGAAAGGATCCGATTTCAGCAAGTTTCAATTTAAAAAGCAAATTTGTTGGAGTTGAGAAAACTCTTTTGATCCAAAGTGTATCACGCGAGAATCAACTCTTCCTATGATTCTTTGGTAGAAAGAAATCACAAAAGGGGTATGTTGCTACCATTTTGAAAAGATTAAGAAACACCGAAGTAATGTCTAAACCCAATGATTTTAAAACAAAGAGAAAGGATCCCAAAACAAGGAAACACCGTTTCAATTGTCTCAATAACTGGATCAAAATAAAGAATCCAAATAGATTTTAAATGAGACAAAAATAAGGGGGGTTAAAGACTACTCAATAAATAAAATTGCCTAAAGATTTTCCTTTGAGCTATTTTTGAGAATTATGCAACTTGAGTTATGAGTACAAATGATTTTTTTAGGAGGGAAGAAGAAAAAAATGAGTGAAATCATAGTCTAATTCATTTTATGGACCTTTTTTCCCATTCATTAGAATTCTATATATAGAGAAAACTGTGAATCATTTTTTCTCGAGCCGTACGAGGGGAAAACTTCCTATACGTTTCTAGGGGGGGGGTATTGTTTATCTACATCTATCCCAATGAGC